GTTCCTATACAATTCGAACTATTTATGGAGTATTAGGCATCAAAATTTGGATATTTGTAAACGAGTTTGGATATTTGTAAACGAGAAATAATAGACCTTCATTTGTCTTGCCATTCTGTCCAGTGATAGAACAAAAAATTACAAACTGTTTCATTCTTTTTCTGTTAAATCAAACAAAAATGAACAATTCTAATTCTATAAGGTTGAATAAAAATTCGATTGACCATTTAGTATAATTGCTATGCTTAGTGTGTGACTCGTTAGTTTTTTCTTTAGAGTTTAGGGTTGAGATTCAAAAAAAAAAAAAAAAAAAATGGACTAACCCCTACTATGAACTTAGTAACCATATAAATTAATAACCAACTTATTGCTTCGTATTGTCAAGATCCCAAGAAACAGTCACTATATGGGTGGATCGATCATATAGTTGTAGCAACTGAAATTTTTTCCATAAAAAAGAAATCCGATTATGGGTTGTGAAGCAAAAATAAAGGGATGTGGATAAATGGAAGGATGATAGAAAGAGAGAACAAAAATATCAATGATATATGATTCCAATATGTATGGTCTATGAATCACCTCATAAAAGGCGGTGTGATAAAGCATTAATACTGATATAATCAATACTGATATAAATATATAAATGAAATATAAATAAATAAATAAAAAAAAAAGAAAAAAAAAATAATAAATAATAAAGAATAAAGAGCCTCGGGTTAATAAAAACTGAGGAGATTGACTCGGGAACGAATTTTGCCGGAAGCTCCATTGCAGAGTTCAGACCTAACCATTAATGGAGAAGCTATGGGAACGACGAAACCTGTGACTGCATAGGATTCTATTGAAAACGAATCCTAATAATTCATTGGGTGGGATGGCGGAACGAACCAAGAAAAAATTGATTTATTCTGAGAGGTGTCATGAATTGACCCTACGAATGAAAGAGTCAATATTCGCCCGCGAAACCTTTATTTATTGGATTACAATTTTTGGCGCGATTCGATAGAGGTCAAAATAAGGATTCATTATATTATACGTTATATTCTAAAAAAAGAAGCATTTTTTATATTTTCTATATCTAATAATATACACGTCCAGCTGTATATTTTGTATATACATCTTCCTTTGTAACAAATTAAATATGTAACAAATTAAATATCAATAAATGCCATTCATTACTTATATATACTTATATTATTATTTATTATTATTATAATAAATAATAATAATAAATATAATTATTATAATTATACATGTGTATCTGTAATATTATTGAATCGTTTCATTCGCGAGGAGCTGGATGAGAAGAAACTCTCATGTCCGGTTCTGCAATAGAGATGGAATTAAGAAACAACCATCAACTATAACCCCAAAAGAACCAGATTTCGTAAACAACATAGAGGAAGAATGAAGGGAATATCTTGTCGAGGCAATCATATTTGTTTCGGCGGATACGCTCTTCAGGCACTTGAACCCGCTTGGATCACAGCTAGACAGATAGAAGCGGGGCGGAGAGCAATGACACGATATGCGCGTCGTGGTGGAAAAATATGGGTACGTATATTTCCCGACAAACCTGTTACAGTAAGACCTACCGAAACACGTATGGGTTCGGGAAAGGGATCCCCCGAATATTGGGTATCTGTTGTTAAACCGGGTCGAATACTTTATGAAATGGGCGGAGTATCAGAAACTGTAGCCAGAGCAGCTATTTCAATAGCTGCGTGCAAAATGCCTATACGAACTCAATTTGTTATTTCACGATAGGGATGTAGAACTAAACAAAAGGGATATTGAGGATGAAAAAACAACCGCAGGTTTCTTTTTTTCTGGACGGACAATATTTCTTTTTTTCCTTCATCCTTTGCATTGAAATAACAGATTCAAATAAAAAATATATGATTCAACCTCAGACCCTTTTGAATGTAGCGGATAACAGCGGAGCTCGAGAATTGATGTGTATTCGAATCATAGGAGCTGGTAATCACCGATATGCTCATATTGGTGACGTTATTGTTGCTGTAATCAAAGAAGCAGTGCCAAATATGCCTCTAGAAAGATCAGAAGTCATTAGAGCTGTAATTGTACGTACATGTAAAGAACTCAAACGTGACAACGGTATGATAATACGATATGATGACAATGCAGCGGTCGTCATTGATCAAGAAGGAAATCCAAAAGGAACTCGAGTTTTTGGTGCGATCGCTCGGGAATTGAGACAGTTAAATTTTACTAAAATAGTTTCATTAGCTCCCGAGGTATTATAAATACTAGTAGATGACACTATGATATAGTAGGCTATCTGAAATAGATCAAATTAATAGATTGTGTCTCACGCATATACTTTTTAAAATTTCATAATTCAAAAAAAAAAAACAAAGAAAAAAGAAAAAAGGAAACATGTTGATTATATCAAAATTAGGAGGCACAAAAAATTATAGTTCGTTATGGGTAGGGACACTATTGCCGATATAATAACTTCTATAAGAAATGCTGACATGAATAAAAAAGGAACGGTTCGAATAGCATCTACTAATATCACCGAAAACATTGTTAAAATACTTCTACGAGAAGGTTTTATTGAAAATGTTCGGAAACATCAGGAAAATAACAAATATTTCTTGGTTTCAACCCTGCGACATAGAAAGACTAGGAAAGGAATATATAGAACCGTTTTAAAGTGTATCAGCCGACCCGGTTTACGAATTTATTCTAACTATCAACGAATTCCTAAGATTTTGGGTGGAATGGGAATTGTAATTCTTTCTACTTCTCGAGGTATAATGACAGATCGAGAAGCTCGACTAGAAAGAATTGGAGGAGAAATTTTGTGTTATATATGGTGATCCTCCTCCTCTGGTATCCTAATTTTATCTCTAACTTCCCATTTGTGAAATAGAGAGGAAAAGTGAGTTATATACCTCTTCCTTCATTAGTTGATACTTCAAGGGGGTTACCTGGAATGAAAGAACAAAAATTGATTCATGAAGGTTTAATTACTGAATCACTTCCCAACGGTATGTTCCGGGTCCGTTTAGATAATGAAGATCTAATTCTAGGTTATGCTTCAGGGAGGATCCGGCGCAGTTTTATACGGATACTACCAGGAGATAGAGTAAAAATTGAAGTAAGTCGTTATGATTCAACCAGAGGACGTATAATTTATAGACTTCGCAACAAAGATTCGAACGATTAGGTGATTTTTTAAACATTCCTTTCATGGGGACACAATTCGAAGTTAAAAAAAAAAATATTCAAGAAACTTATTTTCCTCAAAAGAGTAGATTCAGAATTAAGGTAAGGAATAAGAAATATGAAAATAAGGACTTCTGTTCGTAAAATTTGTGAAAAATGTCGACTGATCCGTAGGCGCGGACGAATTATAGTGATTTGTTCCAATCCGAGACATAAACAGAGACAAGGATAATCTTTCTAAAAAAGAACTTTCTTTTCTAAAGGGGAGGACCCATGTAAGAATAAAAGATCTGTTTTAACATGAAATGGATATCTCCGTATCTTTTCTTTCTGTATATTTCTGACTCATATTTATGAGATGATAAAATATGACAAAAGCTATACCAAGAATTGGTTCACGTAGGAATGGACGTATTGGTTCACGTAAGAATGGACGTAGAATACCAAAAGGAGTTATTCATGTTCAAGCGAGTTTCAACAATACCATTGTAACTGTTACAGATGTACGAGGTCGGGTGGTTTCTTGGGCCTCCGCGGGTACTTCTGGATTCAAAGGCACAAGAAGAGGTACACCATATGCTGCTCAAGCCACAGTGGTAAACGCTATTCGTACAGTAGTCGATCAGGGTATGCAACGGGCAGAAGTTATGATAAAAGGCCCTGGTCTCGGAAGAGATGCAGCATTACGAGCCATTCGTAGAAGTGGTATACTATTAAGTTTAGTACGTGATGTAACACCTATGCCACATAATGGGTGTCGACCTCCTAAAAAAAGACGTGTGTAGAAATAAGAATTAAACAGATTTCAAGAGAAATAAATGATTCAATGATCTGATCAAATATTATAATAATACTTATTATAGTATGGTTCGAGAGGAAGTAGTAGGATCCACTCGAACACTACGGTGGAAATGTGTTGAATCAAGAGTAGACAGTAAGCGTCTTTATTATGGTCGTTTCATTCTGTCCCCGCTTATGAAAGGTCAAGCCGATACCATAGGTATTGCCATGCGAAGGGCTTTACTTGGAGAAATAGAAGGAACATGTATCACACGTGCAAAATCTGAGAAAGTAGCACATGAATATTCTACGATAGTAGGTATTGAAGAATCAGTACATGAAATTTTACTAAATTTGAAAGAAATTATATTGAGAAGTAATCTGTATGGAGTTATAGACGCATCCATCTGCGTCAGGGGGCCTAGATACGTAACCGCTCAAGATATCATCTCACCACCTTACGTGGAAATAGTTGACACGACACAACATATAGCTAACCTGACGGAACCAATTGATTTGTGTATTGAATTACAAATCAAGAGAGATCGCGGATATCGTATGAAATCCGCAAATAACTCTCAAGATGGAAGTTATCCTATAGATGCTGTATCCATGCCTGTTCGAAATGCGAATCATAGTATTCATTCTTATGGGAATGGGAATGAAAAACAAGAGATACTTTTTCTAGAAATATGGACGAATGGAAGTTTAACTCCTAAGGAAGCACTTTATGAAGCTTCTCGTAATTTGATTGATTTATTTATTCCTTTTCTACATGCGGAGGAAGAGGACATTAATTTCGAAGAAAATAAAAACGAGTTTCCTCTACCCCTTTTTACCTTTCAAGATAGATTAACTAATCTAAAGAAAAACAAAAAAGGAATTCCATTGAAATGTATTTTTATTGACCAATCAGAATTGCCTTCCAGAACCTATAACTGTCTCAAAGGGTCCAATATACATACATTATCGGACCTTTTGAGTAAGAGTCAAGAAGATCTTATGAGAATTGAATTTTTTCGAAT